CACAAGTATTCAATTGGTTCGGGCTTGCTTAGTATTGAACTGGGACCAAGAAAAAAATGGTTCTATAGAAGAGGTTCATGCTTCCTTTGTTGAGGTAAGGGCAAATGATCTGATTCGCGATTTCATAAGAATTGAGTTAGTCAAGTCTACGACTTCGTATACCGGAAAAAGGTATGATACGGCGGGTTCGGGATTAATTCCCGATAATCGATTAGATCGTACCAATATCAATCCTTTTTTTTCCAAGGCGAAGATTCAATCATTTACCCAACATCAAGGAACTATCGGTACGTTGTTGAATCAAAATAAGGAATGTAAGTCTTTGATAATTTTGTCATCATTCAATTGTTCTCGAGTTAGTTCATTCAACGTCAACGGTTTGAAATATAACAACGATGTGACAACATGGTTGGACCCCGTAAACCCAATAAGGGATTGGTTTGGCCCCTTAGGTACTATTGTACCTAAAATAGTGAATTTTTATTCATCTTTTCATTTAATAACTCATAATCAGATCTTGTTAAATAAATATTTGAAACTTGACAATTTGAAACAGACTTTCCAAGTACTTCAAGTATTTCATTGCTATATAATATTTGAAAATAAAAGGATTTATACGGGTGATGACATCATTTTGACTCCACTCTATTTATATTGGTACTTTATCGAAATAGATTTTTGGGAAGAGACATCCGCAATAATGAGCCTTGGGCAATTTCTTTGTGAAAATATATGTCTATTTCAAGATGGATCATACATAAAAAAATCAGGTCAAATTTTAATTATTGATATTGACTCTTTAGTTATAAGATCAGCTAAGCCCTATTTGGCTACTCCAGGAGCAACGGTTCATGGACATTATGGGGAAACCCTTTATGAAGGAGATACATTAGTTACATTTATATATGAAAAATCGCGATCTGGTGACATAACACAGGGTCTTCCAAAAGTGGAACAAATCTTAGAAGTGCGTTCGGTTGATTCAATATCGATGAACCTTGAAAGGAGAGTTGAAAGTTGGAACGAACATATACCAAAAATTCTTGGAATCCCCTGGGGATTCCTGATTGGAGCTGAGCTAACCATAGCCCAAAGTCGTATCTCTTTGGTTAATAAGATTCAAAAGGTTTATCGATCCCAGGGGGTGCAGATTCATAATAGACATATAGAGATTATTGTACGTCAAGTAACATCAAAGGTGTTGGTTTCAGAAGATGGAATGTCTAATGTTTTTTTACCTGGAGAATTAATCGGATTGTTGCGAGCGGAACGAGCAGGGCGTGCTTTGGACGAAGCAATCTGTTATAGGGCAATCTTATTGGGAATAACGAAGGCATCCCTGAATACTCAAAGTTTCATATCCGAAGCAAGTTTTCAAGAAACTGCTAGAGTTTTAGCAAAAGCTGCTCTACGAGGCCGTATTGATTGGTTGAAGGGCCTGAAAGAGAATGTTGTTCTGGGGGGGATTATCCCTGTCGGTACCGGATTCCAAAAATTAGTGTGCCACTCAAGGCAAGACAAGAACATTCATTTGGAAATCAAAAATAAAAATCTATTCGAGTTGGAAATGAGAGATATTTTGTTACATCATAGAGAATTTTTTTTTTCTTGCGTCCAAAACAATTTCCATGAGACACCAGAAAAATCATTTACGCGATTTCATAATTCCTAAGGTAAGGGTAGATTCATTCTTTCTTTTGACTTTCTATTTATTGATTTGGTAATAAATAAAATGAAATATTAATAATAAAAATGAATGGTTGGGGCTGTGTATCAACGGTCAATCCCGGCAGAAGGTTCCGTCGGAACAATTTTTTATTTGTTCAAAAAAAAAGAGAAAGTGCGGGAAAAAATGACAAGAAGATATTGGAACATCAATTTAGAAGAGATGATGGAAGCAGGAGTTCATTTTGGTCATGGTACTAAGAAATGGAATCCTAGAATGGCCCCTTACATCTCTGCAAAGCGTAAAGGTATTCATATTACAAATCTTACTAGAACTGCTCGTTTTTTATCAGAAGCCTGTGATTTAGTTTTTGATGCAGCAAGTGGGGGAAAAAATTTCTTAATAGTTGGTACCAAAAATAAAGCAGCGGATTCAGTAGCATCAGCTGCAATAAGGGCTCGATGTCATTATGTTAATAAAAAATGGCTTGGTGGTATGTCAACGAATTGGTCTACTACAGAAACGAGACTGCATAAGTTTAGGGATTTAAGAGCAGAACAAAAGATGGGGAAACTCGATGGTCTCCCCAAAAGAGATGCTGCAATGTTGAAGAGAAAATTATCTACTTTGCAAACATATCTGGGTGGGATCAAATATATGACGGGGTTGCCCGATATTGTAATCATCGTCGATCAGCAAGAAGAATATACGGCCCTTCGGGAATGTATCATTTTGGGGATTCCAACAATTTGTTTAATTGATACAAATTGTGACCCAGATCTCGCAGATATTTCGATTCCAGCCAACGATGACGCTATAGCTTCAATTCGATTGATTCTTAATAAATTAGTATCCGCAATTTGTAAGGGTCGTTCTAGCTATATAAGAAGTTGTTGATTATGATTATGTTATGATTAAGAATAATAAGATTAGTTAATTAGTCGGGAACTTCATAGATTTATTGAATTGGTTACTATTCTTTTCTTGGATTAAAAAAAAATGGGGATATTTATCTTTTTTTTATGTGATTTCTTGATATCCTAAATATATGATTAATGATTAAAGTAGAGATGAGTTGAGAAAGAGATGGTTGAATCAAAATAATTCCTTTTTTTAAGTTGATTTATATCCGAGGACAATATGAATGTTATACCATGTTCCATTAAAACGCTCAAAGGATTATATGATATATCAGGTGTAGAAGTAGGCCAACATTTATATTGGCAAATAGGAGGTTTACAAATTCATGCCCAAGTACTTATCACTTCTTGGGTCGTAATTGCTATCTTATTAGGTTCAGTCATCATAGCCGTTCGAAATCCACAAACCATTCCGACCGACGGTCAAAATTTCTTCGAATATGTTCTTGAATTTATTCGAGACTTGAGCAAGACTCAGATTGGAGAAGAATATGGTCCCTGGGTTCCCTTTATTGGAACTATGTTCCTATTTATTTTTGTTTCTAACTGGTCAGGTGCCCTTTTACCTTGGAAAGTCATACAGTTACCTCATGGGGAGTTAGCCGCCCCCACGAATGATATAAACACTACTGTTGCTTTAGCTTTACCGACGTCAGTGGCATATTTTTATGCGGGTCTTACCAAAAAAGGATTAGGTTATTTCGGGAAATACATTCAACCAACCCCAATACTTTTACCAATTAACATCCTAGAAGATTTCACAAAACCCCTATCTCTTAGTTTTCGACTTTTCGGGAATATATTGGCTGATGAATTAGTAGTTGTTGTTCTTGTTTCTTTAGTACCTTTAGTAGTTCCTATACCTGTTATGTTTCTTGGATTATTTACAAGTGGTATTCAAGCTCTTATTTTTGCAACTTTAGCCGCGGCTTATATAGGGGAATCCATGGAAGGTCATCATTGATTAGCTTTCGAAATAGTCTTTTTTTTTAGATTATCCCAATTCCGGAAATGCACGGTTCAAGATAATCTACTCGGTTCTTGGTTGGGGAACATAATAGATACAAATACGTATGTATATACGATTAGAGTTGTAGGGGGAAAGATAGACTTACGAAATTGTGAAAAAAAAAGATGGATTGGAGGGTCATGGTAGATATATGGTAATGTCTATAAGTCTGCCCAGACCCTGTATATCTTTCGAAGAAAGATTCTAGAATCCGATTCCATATAAAATATGGGTGGTTTACGTTATGAAAGAAACTAATGTATATGTGATATTAGATATATACTAGTTATATAAGGGTTATCCCTATCTAATTTATTATTTTCATTCGAAGTTTTTAGTTACTTCGACTCGATAGATTTGAATGATCAAATAAGTAATAATTCATTGGTTACTTGTATCATTAACTATTTTTTTTTTAGTATGAGGAACTTATCATGAATCCACTTATTTCTGCCGCTTCCGTTATTGCTGCTGGATTGGCCGTAGGGCTTGCTTCTATTGGGCCCGGAGTTGGTCAAGGTACTGCTGCGGGCCAAGCCGTAGAAGGTATTGCAAGACAACCGGAAGCAGAAGGTAAAATACGAGGTACTTTATTGCTGAGTCTAGCTTTTATGGAAGCTTTGACAATTTATGGGCTGGTCGTGGCATTAGCGCTTTTATTTGCGAATCCTTTTGTTTAATTGAATCCTAGAATTCAAATCAAAAAGTACGTTACATATTTTTTCTATTAACTCGTTGCCGTTGACTTCTGCGAATTATATCAACACTTTACTCCTAAATTATGTATTTGTTGAGACAATACCATACCCCGGGAAGGCCTGATTTGAGGATGAGGAATTAGTGGATTTGCCCGCTTTTTTCCTTCCCGTCTACTATGGAAAAGTTGTTTACTTTTATTTTAGGAATTCAACAAGGGAGATATTTCGCAATTGACATGAGACCTAAGACCTAACCCAATAAGATACTTATCGGAAACTTCAAAAAAGGGGGGGCGAGCGAAGTGATACAAAAAGAACTCTGTTCTTTGTTAGTCCTATCTATAAGAGGAGCACATATGAAAAATGTAACCGATTCTTTCCTTTCCTTGGGCCATTGGCCATCCGCCGGGAGTTTCGGGTTTAATACCGATATTTTAGCAACAAATCCAATAAATCTAAGTGTAGTGCTCGGTGTATTGATTTTTTTTGGAAAGGGAGTGTGTGCGAGTTGTATATTTCAAGAATAGGTTGGATCCAACCGGCTGCACTTTATTTCTAATTTATATTCTTTTTTTTATAGGATAAATAGGAAAAAAGTGCACGATCTCGGCGAATTACTTCTGAATAAATTAATAAATCATATGTAAGAACCATAGCATTTCGTGATTCATTGGTAAATAAACTCTGATTCTCTATCGACCGATAAT